AAAATCACACCTGTAACCCAAGTCAATTCGCGAGGTTTTTTAAATCCACCTGTGAGATACACACGAAATACGTGTAGGATCATCATTAGCACCATCATACTTGCTGACCATCGATGAACTGATCGGATTAACCAACCAAAGTTGGCTTCAGTCATTATGTATTGAACAGAGGCAAAAGCCTCTGTAACGGTCGGACGATAGTAAAAAGTCATAGCAAAACCGGTAGCTACTTGTACTAAAAAACAAGTAAGTGTGATCCCTCCTAGACAATAAAATATGTTGACATGAGGAGGAACATATTTACTAGTTATATCATCTGCAATCGCCTGAATCTCGAGACGCTCCTCGAACCAATCATATACTTTATTGAGATAGGTAAACCAAAGAGACTCCCCCTCTGAGAACCGTATATGAGAATTTCATCTCGTACGGCTCAAGCAAAAACACCCAAATAGTGGTTGCAACGGATATGTAATAGAAAGTTTGAAACTTCTTAGCCACTTGATTCAATCGTCCCTGAAGATACGAAGCGAAGGAACCAAAATCCAGAATCTCTTCTTTGTGATGATAATGCCAAAATATCAAGTTGGCTCATTCGTCTTTATGTTGATCGTTACAGGCCTCTTGAATCTTCTCTTCCCCTATTTATTTTATTTTGGATTTGTTGTTTTTGTTTGTGCGTAATACGGATTTAATATATGTTTTGTTTACTATTGATAGGAATTCTCTTGTGGAGACCCTATGAATCGATTGAAACCTCAGATTCATACTAGAACCACGATGATTCAATAAAGCGCCCAAGCTAAGCCCAAAGGTTCTCTGAGTAAGAACCATTTGATAATCACTTATTCAATGAATGGATGGAATGACTAAAAATCCATAGAAACATTGGTCCTTCGGTCAAAATAAGCATAATTCTGAAGGAAGAAAAATCGTTCGATTTATGACTCGTTGTTTGAAAATTTGTTGGAGTCCAGTCGCGAGGTCTGAATAGTAGGTATGAATCATAGTTCAAATATTTCTTGATCTATTCCATATATTCCGTGCTCCAGATACTAGAATGAATATCCGACGAGGTAGAACCATCTCTATCGAGATGACAGACCTATTCTCTGTACTATCAATAGGATCAATTATAACAAGTCACACACTCATATTCCGGAAATACCGAAACAACGGAATTCCACGGTCGAACTACCAGAATGGCCTAGAAATCCGAGTCCTAAGTGATTCATTTTGGATTGAAAAGCTAGGACTTCATGGTTCTTATGGGACCTAACTCATTGAAATTCCATCCAGTAAAACGGAAGAATTATAAATCTCCAAAATAATAGATAGGAATATCGCAAATAGAGCCATTGCGACACCCATGAAGGGGGTAGTTCCCCATCCAGGAGCCACTTTACCATATTCCGAATTCAATGGTTTCAATAAATCCCCTGTAATAGTTCGTCTTGGCCCAGATCTAGAACTACCCTCAACGGTTTGTGTAGCCATAAATCCTATTGCATTGGTTGAGATCTGTTGACTTTGTATACTATTTCGTTGTAAATAAACGATCTTATCGTAGCGTAGATCGATCGTGGTCTTGAAATTATCTAATAATGGAAACAGCAACCCTAGTCGCCATCTCCATATCTGGTTCACTTGTAAGCTTTACTGGGTACGCCTTATATACCGCTTTTGGGCAACCCTCTCAACAACTAAGAGATCCATTCGAGGAACACGGGGACTAGTTGAAATAATGAACCTCCCATATTGGGGGGCTCATTACTTCAATTGAGATAATGAAAAATCATTTCATCTTTTTAGTCGGAACCTTAGGCGGTTCTCGAAAAAAGATAGCGAAAAAAATGATCCCTAAAGTCGAGACTAACAGGAATGTATAAACCAATGCTTCCATAGATTCGATTGTGGTTTACAATTATAGCTTCCACACCTATTCATTTGGGATCATTTCCCAGATAAAGAAAGGGCAAGAGTCAAAGAAAAGGCGATGATGAAAATCAAGATTTCTCCAATCCCTTATGTCAAATCAAAAAAAAATCAAATAGAGGCGAAAGATACCAGAGCAATGTTGTATCAGACTACTTGTCTCTTTGTAGTTGGATCTCCAAGTTTTTGGAATGCCCCAAATTCCACTTGAGCATCCAAATCTGGGTCAATACCAGCAAAAACATCTCTGAACAAGGTTCTAGCGCCATGCCAAATGTGTCCGAAAAAGAAGAGCAAAGCAAACGTAGCATGTCCAAAAGTGAACCAACCTCTTGGACTGCTACGAAAAACACCATCGGATTTCAAAGTAGCACGATCTAATTCAAAAATTTCACCCAATTGGGCACGTCTAGCATATTTTTTCACAGTAGCGGGATCACTATAACTGACTCCATTGAGTTCGCCACCATAGAACTCAACAGTTACACCTACCTGTTCGACACTATACTTTGATTCTGCCCTTCTAAAAGGAACATCGGCTCTCACAATTCCGTCTCCGTCTACCAAAACTACTGGAAATGTTTCAAAAAAAGTAGGCATACGACGTACAAAAAGCTCATGCCCTTCTTTATCTCTAAAGATGGGGTGTCCTAACCATCCAACGGCTATTCCATCCCCGTTATCCATTGAGCCTGCTCTGAATAATCCCCCTTTCGCCGGATTATTACCGATGTAATCATAAAAAGCTAATTTTTCGGGAATTTTAGACCAAGCTTCCGACAAACTCAGATTTTCGGCTAGCCCGGCACCAACCCTTCGATATATTTCTTGCTGGAAGTATCCCTGATCCCACTGATAACGAGTGGGACCAAATAATTCGATCGGGGTAGTTGCTGAACCATACCACATAGTTCCAGCAACAACGAAAGCTGCAAAAAAGACAGCAGCGATACTACTGGAAAGGACCGTTTCAATATTGCCCATACGTAATCCTTTGTATAGACGTTGGGGCGGGCGGACACTAAGATGGAATAGACCCGCTAATATGCCCAATGTCCCCGCTGCAATATGATGAGAGGCTATTCCTCCCGGAACAAAAGGATCAAAACCTTCCGCGCCCCACGCTGGATTTACAGATTGTACTTTTCCGGTTAGGCCATAAGGATCGGACACCCATATTCCAGGACCATACAAGCCTGTTACATGAAATGCGCCAAACCCAAAGCAAGCCACCCCTGAGAGAAATAAATGAATTCCAAAGATCTTGGGCAAATCCAAAGAGGGTTTTCCCGTACGTTCATCACAGAATATTTCTAGGTCCCAATACACCCAATGCCAGATAGCTGCTAAGAAGCACAAGCCAGAAAACACAATATGTGCCCCGGCCACACCTTCGTAACTCCAAATACCCGGATTCGTTATAGTTCCTCCTGTGATACTCCAACCACCCCATGAATTGTTTATTCCTAAACGAGTCATGAAAGGGATAACGAACATACCTTGTCTCCACATTGGATCAAGAACGGGGTCAGAGGGATCAAAAACGGCTAATTCGTATAAAGCCATCGAACCGGCCCAACCAGAAACTAGAGCTGTATGCATTATATGGACAGAAAGCAACCGACCGGGATCATTCAATACGACGGTATGAACACGATACCAAGGTAAACCCATGGAAATACCCCTTTATCAAAGAAAAAATAGACACTATGTAACTTTATCGCATTGGAAAAGACTATGCTATGGACCTCACCTTTTCAGTGGATTATCCCGAAGCAAGGGTTAATATTTATTCCGTTCCGTTGGTAATAATTGAACAATTCTGTTCGTAGGAACAAAGAGAAGCAGATCTATTCTATACCCAATAAGTACCAATACGCAATGGGGGCTGGTCCCATTTTTTGTGAGCGAATGCATAGATACTTGTTCATCATTCAAACGATCCATTCGTAAGAATTTTTCTTTATTCATTCTGTCTTCCTCCATGAACCTTCGAATCTATGGATAAAATACGATAAACGGCAATATTATGAAGACAATAAACCCGTTGTTACGTTTCCACATCAAAGTGAAGTATAGTACTTAACCTCTTTTTCTTTAATTTAATGCCCATTGGTGTTCCAAAAGTACCTTTTCGGAGTCCTGGAGAGGAAGATGCAGTTTGGGTTGACGTATAGTGCGACTTGTCAGACATATTGGGTCATATGGGATTTCCCCGTTCTCTCCCCCGATGGAGATATCCTCTCTTTCGCCCAAGAAAGATTGATTGAACCATCAATAATTCGGAGCGTGAAGTGCAATTAGATCAATTTATTGGGGGATCCATATTATCAATTAGAAGAATTTATGGTTGGCTTGGACCAATAAAATGAAGTATACAGGCTCCGTTCAGAAAATACCAAATTGGTAATCTATGTATGATTACCACTCGTATCATAAATGATTCCTTTATACCATATGAGTGATCTCATACTGCCAATCAATGGAGTAATATGATGAATACATCATATATTGGGCGGAAGACATGAAACGAATTGAAAAAAAAGAAGTCGTAGCAAAAAGAAGTGGTACTGAGATTATTTGTCCTATATGTGCAAATAGAATTCGGGCAGATCTTTACCCGGAGTAGAGCATAAACCTAAAAGAATTGAAGAGGCCCATTCAGGAACAAGAAAATTACATCGTGATTTGGATCTCGATGAAACAATACATCAATGAGAGGTTAGTTCGATAAGTTCAGTGAATTCTAGGGAAGCAAGTCAAGTCAAAACTCATGTTTCTTGAAAAATGGAAGAAAAAGCCCCTTCGTTAGGAAAAACCCTGCTACGAAAAGAGAAAAGGGCTGGAATCGACACATTGATTCTTTTTTTGTTTCGCAATTTTTATTTTTTGAACCGTATGCATCCAAAGGTGCGTGTACGGTTCCTAAAGGATACAATTTTGTCCTAATCAACCGACTTTATCGAGAAAGATTACTTTTTTTAGGCCAAGAGGTTGATAGCGAGATCTCGAATCAACTTGTTGGTCTCATGGTATATCTCAGCATAGAGGATGATACCAGGGATCTTTATTTGTTTATAAACTCTCCCGGCGGATGGGTAATACCAGGAATATCTATTTATGATACTATGCAATTTGTGCCACCAGATGTGCATACAATATGCATGGGATTAGCCGCTTCAATGGGATCTTTCATCCTGGTCGGAGGAGAAATTACCAAACGTCTAGCATTCCCTCACGCTTGGCGCCAATGAGTTTTTTATTTGAGAGAAAAAGAAGACTATGCCTTCGCCATATGGAATATAAATAATAAGTAATAATAGCATGGCACTTCGAGTTCGATATGAGCAAACCATTCTCGTTTTTTCATAACATGAGATTATGTATCGAGATAGTAGTATGAAACAAAGGTTATTTCCGATTTGATCTTATGTATCGGGGTTCCATTTCAGCGTCACAAACCTTTTTGCTTCCACACCAGAAGTCTCTTTCCGATATTTATGTTATGAAAGAGTATGAAAAAAAAAAAGATTCTTTTTTCCTTATTTGATCGGATCAAAAAGAAACTTTGGGATTGCTGAATCTCAGACGAGATAAATATATAAAGCAACGGAACCATCATAGTATTTTTTGACTCCTACGAAAGGAAGGATGGTAAATGGATCATTCAACGATCTGGGTCTGATGGATTCTATTTGTCTCTTTCTTTGATGGAAGGGAAAAAGAAATTCCATTGCAGAGCCGTATGCAATGCACAAAAGATGCCTGTACGGTTGTTCAATTCTATCTTTTTCTTCTTGTTTGTTATTCTTTATCCCTTCCTTTCGCCCGATCATGCGAGATAGAGGAATCGTTTATTATGTTATATCATCAGGGTTATGATCCACCAACCTGCTAGTTCTTTTTATGAGGCACCCACAGGAGAATTTATCCTGGAAGCGGAAGAACTACTGAAACTCCGCGAAATCCTCACAAGGGTTTATGTACAAAGAACGGGCAATCCTTTATGGGTTGTATCCGAAGACATGGAAAGAGATGTTTTTATGTCAGCAGCAGAAGCCCAAGCTCATGGCATTGTTGATCTTGTAGCGGTCGAAAATACCGGGGATTTCGCATAAATCCGTGATTCCATTTCGAATCATAATTCGAATGAACCGTGATTTGATCTTTTATCTTCTTACCGGGGTAAAATAAAATAGTAAATGGAAGTAATTCATAATCATCCGGTTAGGATCGATCTAAACCAGCCCATTCTGTATACGATTCAGCATGCCAACTATTAAACAACTTATTAGAAACACAAGACAGCCAATCAGAAATGTCACGAAATCCCCAGCTCTTCGAGGATGTCCTCAGCGTCGAGGAACATGTACTAGGGTGTATGTGCGACTCGTTCAGATCATGAGCTAGAACAAATGAGACGATTTTTCCAGTCTCAATGACCAGTACCAATGAATGGGATAGAATGGAAGAACTCCATTCACTATCTAAAAATAAAGATCTATCATATACCTCTATTGTGTATGGAATTTATGGTTTCCATTGGTGCAAATCCAATCACCTCGATTTGAGATGAAAAGCAATTCTCCATTGGTAGCAAATGGTTATCCATTAAGCGGGGGAAATGGTATTTAAGAAGCAGAGAGATTATGCTCCTACTCTTGCAAGAACGGACTAACAGGGTCAGCTACCTAGCCAACCTTCATAATTAAATGCCGTCACTGTATGAATAGATCTCATTGTGAAAAGACCTATTACTGGATAATTCATGGGTAGAGCCAAAGAGTGTGAACTGTACAAGTTACCAATAACATTGATTAAATGAGGGAAGGGGCTCCGGTGTATAGAGAGGGCCTCACCGTTTAAGAAGTAACCATAGAAACGATGGAAGCCACTATTTATTTATTTATCCATTTACATTTACTACCTATTTATTTTATACCTATTTTATACCAAATATCGGTAAAATTTCTTATTTTGAGGTGAAATAAATGCCTGGAAGAAATAAAAAATCGTGGTTGGGAAGGTCATAGTAGCAAAAGCCATTGGAATTTTTATTTTATACATCGGAAGAATCCGTTTTGTTATTAATAAACCAGGAGAGGGGAAAAGAATGACTGAAAGAAAAGAAATCGATTAGTTATTCATCAAAGTTTAATTTGATTCAATGACCAGAGTTAGACGAGGGTATATAGCTCGGAGACGTCGAACAAAAATTCGTTTATTTGCATCAACCTTTCGAGGGGCCCATTCAAGACTTACTCGAACTACTACTCAACAGAAAATGAGAGCTTTGGTGTCCACTCATCGGGATAGAGGCAGGCGAAAGAGAGATTTTCGTCGTTTGTGGATCACTCGGATAAATGCAGTAACTCGTGAGAATAGGGTATCCTATAGTTATAGTCGATTAATACATGATCTGTACAAGAGGCAGTTGCTTCTTAATCGTAAAATACCTGCACAAATAGCTATATCAAATAGGAATTGTCTTTACATGATTTCCAATGAGATCATCAAATAAGGAGATTGGAAGGAATTCACCGGAATGATTTAAACGGAGTTCCCCGGAGAATGACCTCCGGGAAGGTAGAGTAGAAATTAATATGATAAGATAAGTAGTAGGAATGAACGAACACGTTTCAAAAAAAAAGATTTCTTCTTCTCCCATTCTTTTTTTTATTCTATTACGACGCAACAATCAAATCTCTCGTCTTTTTCGAACAAAACATCAATCAATCTGATTTTGAATTCCAATTAGAGTTGTTTTGATTCAATTGAGGAGTAGGCCTATTTATTTCTGGTTCTAGGACCAGTAGTTCTAGGGGTCGACTCGGTTTTCTCAAATTGTTTCTCATTATTAAGAAAAGGTAACGAAGATAAAATACGAGCTTGTTTTATAGCAATAGTAATTAATCGTTGTTGTTTCAAGGTCAATCTATTCACTCGTCTAGATAATATTTTTCCCTGTTCACTAATAAATTGACTAATTAAACTCATGTTTCTATAATCAATTCGATCCCCCGATCCAATTGGGGGCAAACGCCTACGAAAAGATCGCTTGGATTTACGAAAGAGTCGCTTGGATTTATCCATGGTTTATTCCTTATCTCTAAAATCCCATTTCTTCATTCATTTCGGATCCGACCGAAATAGGACTTGATTTGTTTATATATATATAATTTCTTCCTGTTCCTTGGAAGGATGGTACACGTGTTCCGTTCGATCTATTTCTTTATCTCCCCATGAATCGTATGCTTGTAACAATAAGGACAGAATTTTCTCAATTCCAATCGACTAGGTGTATTGTGTCGATTCTTTTGAGTAATATATCTGGAAGTGCCTCGCGATTCTTTATTGAAATCATTTCGGACACAACTGGTACATTGCAAAATAACTATTCCTCTGACATCTTTACCCTTGGCCATGAACCTCCTTTGGATTCACTCAATTCTTCTATTTTTGATCCGAACCGAAGAAGAAGAAAGGAACGAAAAATAAATAGAAAATAGGTTGCTAACTCGAAATCCAATTATGAAAGATTTCGTTGCAATCAATAAAGTAATAAAATCATAAGTAATACATTTATTTCTAACTATTCATTATTCCTAATCCCAGCATTTCATTTACTATCTTATATGATCTCGAACAGCCTGCCCTAGACACCCATTTCTATTTCTGTTCTACCTCTATTAATTCTATCCTGAACCCGAGTTTGACTGAGGTTCAATCCACTTTTATTCTTTCTCTTTCCTTCCTATCCTAAAGAACTGAAAAAAAAAAGGGGGGGGTTGGTCACAGAGAATTTATTGTATCTCTAATCTTCTTCATTCATCCATTCCCATATCAATAACTAGAATGAAAAAAAGGGGAATACCAACGCATCTGGGAATAAACGATTGATCTCTATCAATAGACCTGCTAAAGACCCAAACCATAGAGTAGTTAGCACAGGTGCCACGGAGAGATATGTTTTTATATCTCGCATTGAAAATCCTCCTTCTTTATTGGAATACATATATGATCAGATGCATATGTAGTTAAAGATCACTTGTATTTGTACGCGGAATCCCTAACTAAAATGGATATGTACAATGATCCGGTAGATGAGATCCACTTGTACCTAAAACAGAAAAAGATGACCCCCTCTTCCTGAGCATTACCGATAAATATTAATTCTTTTATACGTTAGGTTTCATATGTATATAATTCTTTTATTATATGAGATATGAGACCAAAAAGAAGAAATGGCAAGAGAAATTGTATATAGATAGAGGAAATAACGATGTGGAAAACAAGACGGGGATTCTCTACAATGACACTGTACAACAATTAAAAGGGATGTAGCGCAGCTTGGTAGCGCGTTTGTTTTGGGTACAAAATGTCACGGGTTCAAATCCTGTCATCCCTACCTATTATTTTTCCTATGGCCAGTAACGAGGGGTCAATTGAGATCGATGAAAATTGGACATAATCTTTTCTTTTATGATACTATATGCAATGCATGCAAAATGTATTGGGGGTACAAAAAGTTTTCTTGACAGTCGTATCTGCTGTCATAAGAAAGCGCTCTTAGTTCAGTTCGGTAGAACGTGGGTCTCCAAAACCCGATGTCGTAGGTTCAAATCCTACAGAGCGTGATTCTGTTCTTGTAATGTCGAATCACAATAAAACAACTTCACTAACTTGAACTGCAACCTGAATTTGACCCCCTGCAGATTAAGGAGGAGGTCAATCAAAAAAAAAGATGTTACTCAATCAAAGGTCCAACTGATCACCGCGTCTGTATTGTAAATATGCAGTTACGAATAATCCAGCCAAAGTAATAGGAATTAGACCTAAGACGATTCCAAATAGAAAAACTTCAATCATTTCAATTTCTTTGAAAGAGGAGAAAAAGAGAGGTAATATCTATCCCTAAATATTAATCCCAATCTCTCATGAATCTCAATGACCAAGAATTGGCAATTGGCGCGGAAGGAACTATAGAATACCTGGAATCTCGCAGAAATATTCATTTTTATGAATGAATTGTTCATTCAATTAATTTCAAATAAGTCGTATCTTG